AGAACTGCTCGTTTTTTATCAGAAGCGTGTGATTTGGTTTTTGATGCAGCAAGTAGGAGAAAACAATTCTTAATTGTTGGTACCAAAAATAAAGCAGCTGATCCAGTAGCGCGGGCTGCAATAAGAGCTCGGTGTCATTATGTTAATAAAAAATGGCTAGGCGGCCTTTTAACGAATTGGTCCACTACAGAAATGAGACTTCAAAAGTTCAGGGACTTGAGAATGGAACAAAAGACAGGGGGAATCCACCGCCTTCCGAAAGGGGATGCGGCTCGATTAAAGAGACAGTTATTTCACTTGCAAACATATTTGGGCGGGATTAAATATATGACAGGGTTACCCGATATTGTAATAATCGTTGATCAGCAAGAAGAATATATGGCTCTTCAAGAATGTATCACTTTGGGAATTCCAACAATTTGTTTAATTGATACAAACTGTGACCCGGATCTCACAGATATTTCGATTCCAGCGAATGATGACGCTATAGCTTCAATCCGATTAATTCTTAACAAATTAGTATTTGCGATTTGTGAAGGGCGTTCTAGCTATATACGAAATCCCTGATTAATAATAAGATAAATAAATTCTTTTTTGAATTCCATAGATTGACGGAATCCGTTACTATTTCTGAATCTCATAAAAGAGATAAAAAACTGGGGATATTATGTGATTAGTTGGTATCTAAAATATACAATTCAAGTGAGCAAGTCGAAAAAAAGACGGTTGAATCAAAATAATTTCTTGTAAAGTTTTCTTTCTTTCAGAGGACAATATGAATGTTCTATCATATTCCATTAACACATTAGAAGGGTTATATGAAATATCTGGTGTGGAAGTAGGCCAGCATTTCTATTGGAAAATAGGCGGTTTCCAAGTCCATGCCCAAGTACTTATTACTTCTTGGGTTGTAATTGTTATCTTATTAGGTTCAGCCATTGTAACTGTTCGGAATCCACAAACCATTCCTACTGACGGTCAGAATTTCTTCGAATATATCCTTGAATTTATTCGAGATGTGAGCAAAACCCAGATTGGAGAGGAATATGGTCCATGGGTTCCCTTTATTGGAACTTTGTTTCTATTTATTTTTGTTTCTAATTGGTCAGGGGCGCTTTTACCTTGGAAAATCATAGAGTTACCTCATGGGGAGTTAGCCGCACCCACGAATGATATAAATACTACCGTTGCTTTAGCTTTACTTACGTCAATAGCATATTTTTATGCGGGCCTTAGCAAAAAAGGATTAGGTTATTTCGGTAAATACATACAACCAACTCCAATCCTTTTACCCATTAACATTTTAGAAGATTTCACAAAACCTTTATCACTTAGCTTTCGGCTTTTTGGAAATATATTAGCGGATGAATTAGTAGTTGTTGTTCTTGTTTCTTTAGTACCTTCAGTGGTTCCTATACCTGTCATGTTCCTTGGATTATTTACAAGTGGTATTCAAGCTCTTATTTTTGCAACTTTAGCTGCGGCTTATATAGGTGAATCCATGGAGGGACACCATTGACTAAGTTTCGAAATAGTCTTTTTTAGCTTAGTGTAAGGTAATCTATGCCTTGCTCGAGATAATCTTCTTCGTGAACATAAATATACACATAAATAGACAAAAAAGTCTATAAGATCTATCTATCTATAAGATCTAGAAGAATAGTAAAAAAGATTACGATATTAGGGAATTGTAAAAAAAAAATTAGGTTCTATAGAGCGATTCCCATTTCAGTCGGTTTTATTCAATTCAAAGATTGACCAAAAGAAAATATTAATAAAGAATAAATTACATGAACTTAGATCAACCAAAGACTTATATTTCTATGCAATGATTTAGACTAAGAAATTCGCCCATTTAGATTGATTGTATCCATGTGGGATAATGCTAAATTCTAAATTAAATAAAAGGAAGATTAGGGGTTTACAAAAAATGAGATTCAAGAGAAAATGGTTTCGTTAGAAGAGTGGGATCAAACTAGGTATATGTAATATATATAATAGCTATAAGCCAACTTTCCTTTATAGATGTTTCGAAAAATGTTTTTAAAATACGACTGAATCCAAGATACAAATAGTTGGTTTACGTTATGGAAGAAAGACATGTATATGTAATAGTAGGCTAGTTATATATGAGCTAAAAGATATATCTAATCTGCCCTCCTATTATTGAGAATTGGGGTAGGGATTCCAATAAAAGTCCTTCCGTTTCATTTGTAACTGTGAATTCAATTCAATATTGAATAAAGAAATTCAATCAAGAAAAAGAACGAAGAGTTCGAATTCAAAGAATGGTTCGGAACAAAGAAAGAAATGGAAAAACAAAAAGTTGTATGAATTCTATGAATTCACAAAAACTCTGTGGATAGGAACTATAAAATAGATATCGAAGTAGTTCTGATGATTCAATAATATTACTACTTCAATTGGGAGCTCTTAGTTGCGTTACTTTGACTAGATGAAAATCTTATCGATGGAATAATTAAGTCATAATTTATTGGTT